TATTTATGAATATAATATATTATGTAGAATATATGATGATTATGATTACACAATTACCGCTTGTATAATATAGAAGAGACTCTTCTTATATTTAGATTTACTATAAGGATAATATAAAACTATCTACCAATGAAGTAGTATGATTAATACATCAAATATTTTGGGGAAAGATATGAAACAATTGAAAAAAAAAGAAGTGGTACTGGAATCATTTGACCTATATGCGCAAATGGAATTCGGGCAAATCTTCCCCCGGAGTAGAACAAGAACCTAAAAGAATTGAAAGGGCCCATTCAGGAACAAGAAAATTACATCGTAATTTGAATTTCGATGAAACAATACATCAATGAGAAGTTAGTTCAATAAGTTCATAAAATTCTTTTTAATTTTCTACATTATAGAATAGAGGTAAGAAGAAGGGGGCAAAACTCATTAAAAAAAAAAGAAATAGGATTGGAATCGACACATTGATTTTTTTTTCACAATTCTTTTGAACCGTATGCATCCAAAGGTGCACGTACGGTTCCTCAGGGATACAATTTTGTCCTAATCAACCGACTTCATCGAGAAAGATTACTTTTTTTAGGCCAGGAGGTTGATAGCGAGATCTCGAATCAAATTGTTGGTCTCATGGTATATCTCAGCATAGAAGATGATACTAGGGATCTTTATTTGTTTATAAATTCTCCAGGTGGATGGGTAATACCAGGAATAGCCATTTATGATACTATGCAATTTGTGTTACCAGATGTACATACAATATGTATGGGATTAGCCGCTTCAATGGGATCTTTCATTCTGGTCGGAGGAGAAATTACCAAACGTCTAGCATTCCCTCACGCTTGGCGCCAATGAATTTTTTTTATTTGAGAAAAAAAAAGAATACTATGCCTTCGCTGTATCGAATATGAATTAAATAAAGAATAAGTAATAATAGCATGGCACTTCGAGTTCGATATTAACAAACCATTATTGTTTTTTTTCTAACATGAGATTTTGTATCGAAATAGTAGTATGAAAGAAGGGTTATTCCCAATTTGATTTTCTGTGTCAAACAAGAGTCAATTTTAGCGTCACAAACCATTATTCTTCCACAACAGAAGTCTCTTTCTTATTTTTATGTTATGAGAGGAAAGAATCAAAAAAATGGAAAAAATCATTTTTTCCTTCTTAAATCTTATCAAAACGAAACTTTGGGATTGCTAAACCACAGACGAGATAAATATATAAAGCAACAGAACCATCATAGTATCTTTTTAACTACTACGAAAGGAAGGGTGGTAAATGGATCATTTAATGATTTGGATCATATAGGTTCTATTTATTCTTTTCGATAAAATAAATTCTATCAAAAAAAGAAAATCCATTGCAGAGCCGTATGCAATGTAAAAAAGATGCCTGTACGGTTGTTTAATTCTATTTTTTTATTGTTATTTTGATTCCCCCTTACTTTAATCCATTCAATCGTGCGATATATAGATAGAAGAACCATTCATGATGTTATATCAAGATCATCAGGGTTATGATTCACCAACCTGCTAGTTCTTTTTACGAGGCACAAGCAAGGGATTTTATCCTGGAAGCAGAAGAACTATTGAAGCTTCGCGAAACTCTCACAAAAGTTTATGTACAAAGAACGGGCAACCCTTTATGGGTTATATCCGAAGATATGGAAAGGGATGTTTTTATGTCAGCAACAGAAGCTCAAGCTCATGGCATCGTTGATCTTGTCGCGATCGAAAATGAAAATACTGGGAATTCCATCTAAATATACGAATTACTTTTCAAAATTCAAAATTTACGTGTGAATAGAAATCATTCATAATCATCAATCATCAGGTTAAGATCGATCTAAGCCAACCCGCTCTATTCTATCTAGAATGAGATTCTATAGACACACCATGCCAACCATTAAACAACTTATTAGAAACGCAAGACAGCCAATAAGAAATGTCACGAAATCTCCCGCTCTTCGAGGATGTCCTCAGCGTCGAGGAACATGTACTAGGGTGTATGTGCGACTCGTTAAGTTCAGATCATGAGTTTGAAGAAATGCAAAAATTTTTTCCGGTATCTAGGGTGGAACACGGACTTTTGATTGACTAGTATCAAGATCTATTATCTACCTAATTATGTTATGAATTTATGGTTTCTATTGGTGCAAATCCAATCACTCCGTTTGAGATGAGAAGGAATTCTCCATTGGTAACAAATAGTTATCCATTAAGCGGAGGAAAAAGGTTATGCTCCTATTCCTTTTCTTGAAAAAAAAACGGACTAACAAGGTCAGCTACCTAGCCAACTTTCAGAATTAAATACCGTCACTGTATGGATAGCTTTTTTGTGAAAAGGACTATTACTTTAGAATTAGAATTGAAAAAAGAATTCTAATTTAAAATGGATGGGTAGAGCCAAAGAGTGTGAACTATACAAGTTCACAAGAAATTTTGATGAAATGGAAAGAAGAGGCTCCGGTGTATAGAGAGGACCTCACCGTTTCAGAAGTTGCCATAGAAACGAGAAAACCCACTATTTTTTTTCTTTAGTAGCAGTCGAATTTCTTATTTCCAGGCGAGATACCTTGAAGAAAGAAAAAATCGTGGTCGGGAAGGTCATAGTCGCAAAAGCCATTGGAATTTATATTTTATATATCGGAAGAATCCGTTTTGTTATTAATCGACCGGAAGAAAAGGATGACTGAAAGAAGAGAAATCAATTAGTTATTCAATAAATTTTCATTTGATTCAATGACCAGAGTTAAACGAGGATATACAGCTCGGAGACGTCGAAAAAAGATTCGTTTATTTGCATCAACCTTTATAGGGGCTCATTCAAGACTGACTCGAACGACTACTCAACAAAGAATGAGAGCTTTGATTTCCTCTCATCGAGATAGGAGCAGGAAAAAGAGAGATTTTCGTCGTTTGTGGATTACTCGGATAAATGCGGTAACTCGTGAGGATAGGCTATTCTATAGTTATAGCCTATTCATCCACAATCTGTACAAAAGACAATTGCTTCTGAATCGTAAAATACTTGCGCAAATAGCCCTATCAAATAAGAATTGTTTTGATATTATTTCAAAGAAAATTATCAATTAAAAAGAAAAGAATACAAATCAAATAAAGGAATAAAAGAATCTTAATAGAATCTATTATACAGGAAACAAGAATGATTGAAACAGGATTTCCCGGAGAATGGACTCCGGGAAGATAGAATAAAAAGAAATTAATATTTGAGTAGTAGGAAGAAACGAACATCTTTCAAGAAAAAAAGATTTCTTCCCCATTTTTCTTTTTTTAGAATACAAGAATCAAATCTGGATCCTAGTTTTTTTTCGAGCAAAACATTAATATGAGCTTGAGTTCCGATTGGAGTTTTGAAGAGTATATCTATTTATTTTTGGTTCTAAGACCAGTAGTTCTAGGAATCGACTCCACTCTCTCCAATTGTTTCTCATTATTACGAAAAGGTAACAAAGATAAAATACGAGCTTGTTTTATAGCAATAGTAATTAATCGTTGTTGTTTCAAAGTCAACCTATTCGTCCGTCTAGATAAGATTTTTCCTTGTTCACTAAGAAATCGACTAATTAAACTCATGTTTCTATAATCGATTCGATCCCCCGATCCAATTGGGGGTAAACGTCTACGAAAAGATCGCTTGGATTTACGAAAAGGTTGTTTGGATTTATCCATGGTTTGCTTATTCCTTGTTTGTTTATTCCTTCGATATAAAATAATCTATAAAATAGAATCCTCTTTTTTTCTTATTCATTTAAGATTCGACCAAAATAGGATTTGGTTTGTATTATATATGTTAAGATGTAAAGTTCTTACTCTTCCCACTACTTGGAAAAATTAAACACGAATTCTTTTCTATCTATTTCTTTATTTCCCCATGAATCGTATACTTTTGACAATAGCGACAAAATTTTCTAAATTCTAGTCGATTGGGTGTATTGTGTCGATTCTTTTGAGTAATATATCTAGAAATACCCAGCAATTCTTTATTGACACCCTTTCGAACACAACTGGTACATTCCAAAATCACTATAATTCTAATATCTTTACCCTTGGCCATGAACCTCCTTTTCTTTTTGGATCGACTTCATTCGCTATGGAATTTCTAACTATTTTCTTTTTTGAATTATTAGAATTTGAATGACTTCGAAGTACTATAATCTAAAATAGAATTACTAGAATACTATAAATATAAAGAAAAAGAGTCATATTCATTAATAGAAGAATATTAAGAATATCGTAATAATTAATTAATACAATTTTTTCTAACTATGAATCATTTCTATACTAATCTCAGTATTTTCTTCTTTCTATGTTAGAATTTCGTGAAACCGTCCCTAGACTGGATCCATTTTTTTCCCAAAAAATTTCACTGTATTTTGACTGAGATTCAATACACTCTTTCTTTTTTTTAGGATATTAGGATGGATATAAAAGAAAAAGAATTTAGAGCCATATTACGTAGAATTGTATCTTCAAATCTTCTTCATTTTTTATCAATAACAAGAATTTCATCAGGATGAAAAAAAGGGGAATGACAAGGCATCTGGAAATAAACGATTAATTTCTATCAATAGACCTGCTAAAGACCCAAACCATAAAGTGGTTAACACAGGTGCCGTTGAGAGATATGTTTTTATATCTCGCATTGAAAATCCTCCTTCTTATTTTATTTTCTATTTTTTTCTTATTTCTTTTCTTTGTATTGTATATTGTAAGAATTGTATATTGTAATACATATATAGTCCTAGTTCGCTATTCTAATAAATAGATCATAGATAATCCGATATTTTAATTTTAGTTCAAGATCATTTGTTTTTGCTTGAAATGAAATTAAAATTAGGAATTACTAACTAAAATGCATATGTACAATGACTCAGCAGATTCAATTTTGCCGCCCCCTAAAAAAAATGACAAGAACATTCTCTACCTATCTATATCTATAGAATAGGTAGAGCAAAAAAGAAGGATGTGGAA